ATAGTTTGATTTTGTAATTTAAAGTGTAAGGATTTGCGGTGATTGTGTTCTACTAATCATAAGGATATTGGTACTTTGTATTTGTTGTTAGCTTTGTGATCGGGGTTGATTGGGTTGGCTTTAAGGCTTTTGATTCGGGCAGAGTTGGGTCAACCTGGAAGGTTGTTGGGTGATGATCAACTATATAATGTGATTGTTACGGCTCATGCTTTTATAATAATTTTCTTTTTGGTGATGCCAATGATGATTGGTGGGTTTGGTAATTGACTTATTCCTTTGATAGTTGGCGCTCCTGATATGGCTTTTCCACGGTTGAATAATTTAAGGTTTTGATTACTTGTGCCTGCTTTATTTTTACTATTAAGGTCATCTTTAGTAGAGAGTGGTGTTGGTACTGGTTGGACGGTGTATCCACCATTATCTGGGAATGTGGCTCATTCCGGGGCTTCGGTAGATTTAGCTATTTTTTCGTTGCACCTTGCTGGTGCTTCTTCTATTTTGGGCGCTATTAATTTTATTTCTACTGTTGGGAATATGCGGTCTCCTGGTTTGGTTGCTGAACGGATTCCTTTATTTGTGTGAGCAGTTACTGTGACTGCTGTTTTGTTGGTTGCTGCTTTACCGGTTTTAGCTGGTGCTATCACAATGCTACTTACCGATCGAAACCTTAACACTTCGTTTTTTGATCCAACTGGTGGGGGTGATCCTATCTTGTATATGCATTTGTTTTGGTTTTTTGGTCATCCTGAAGTGTATATTTTGATTTTGCCAGGATTTGGTATAATTTCACATATTGTTATACATTATGCCGGAAAGAAACAAGTTTTTGGGTATTTGGGTATGGTGTATGCTATTGTTTCTATTGGGGTGTTAGGTTTTATTGTGTGGGCTCACCATATGTTTACTGTTGGAATAGATGTGGATACTCGGGCTTATTTCACTGCTGCTACTATGATTATTGCTGTTCCGACAGGTATTAAAGTTTTTAGGTGGTTGGCTACTATTCATGGGTTTGTTAATAAAACTGAGCCTCCTATTATGTGGGCTTTGGGGTTTATTTTTTTGTTTACTGTGGGTGGATTGACTGGTATTGTTTTGTCAAATTCTTCTTTAGATATTGTTTTACATGATACTTATTATGTGGTAGCTCATTTTCATTATGTACTTAGAATGGGGGCTGTGTTTGCTTTGTTTAGAGCTTTTAGGTATTGGTACCCATTAATTTCCGGGGTGACTTTTCATGTGATTTGGAGTAAGGTTCATTTTGTGTTAATGTTTGTGGGGGTTAATATAACGTTTTTTCCTCAGCATTTTTTGGGTTTAGCTGGTATGCCTCGTCGGTATTCTGATTACCCGGATAGGTTTGCTAAGTGGAATGTGATTTCTTCATGGGGTTCGTTGGTCTCTTTTGTTTCTGTGTTGCTTTTTATGTTTATGTTGTTTGAGTCTTTTGTTTCTCAACGATCTGTTGTTTGAGGGAGAGCTTTAAGAAGATCTTTTGAGTGACAGGATAATAGTTTTCCTGCGTCTTTTCATTCTAATAGCCAAGTTGTAAAAGTTGTTGCCTTATCTTTGTAGGTGGTGAGGTCTTATAGTGTGGTGTAAAATGTTACGTAATCCTTTTCATTTAGTGGAGTTTAGTCCATGACCTTTTACTGCTGCTGGTGGAGCGTTATTTTTAACTGTTGGGCTTGTTAGTTGGTTTCATGGGAAGGGGATAACCTTAATATTAGTTGGTATTTTAGTTATTTTATTAACTATAGTGCAATGATGGCGGGATGTCGTTCGAGAAGGTACTTATCAGGGTTATCATACTAGGTGGGTTAGTATAAATCTTCGATGAGGGATAGTTTTGTTTATTTTTTCTGAGGTATGCTTCTTTTTTGCCTTTTTTTGAGGGTTTTTTCATAGTAGACTTGTTCCAACTATGGAGTTAGGTTGTGTTTGACCTCCTGTTGGAGTTATACCATTGAATCCTTTTAAAGTTCCACTGTTAAATACGGCTGTGTTGTTGGGTTCAGGGGTTAGTGTAACTTGAGCTCATCATGGATTGATAGTTGGTAGTCGTGAAGAGGCTTTGTATGGGCTGCTTTTAACAGTATCTTTGGGTTTGTATTTTACTGTTCTTCAATGGGGGGAGTATGAGGAGGCTTCTTTTAGTGTTGCTGATAGTGTTTATGGTTCTACTTTTTTTGTAATAACGGGTTTTCATGGGTTACATGTTTTGATTGGGAGGGCTTTTTTAATAGTGTGTACGGTACGTTGTTATTTACATCATTTTTCTACTTCCCATCACTTTGGCTTTGAAGCTGCTGCCTGATACTGACATTTTGTTGATGTGGTTTGAATTTTTTTGTATTTGTGTATTTACTGATGGGGTTCTTAAGTAAGAAGATTTAGGGGGAAATGTTGATAGATATTTTTTCGTCTTTGGATGCTGGAGTAAGCTCTAATTTTAGGGTTAGGGGGTTTGTGTGGCTAAGTGGATTTATTGGGTTATTTATTACTCTGGTTGGGGTGTGAGTTGGATTGTCTGGTGTTAGTATTATGTTTTTTGCTTTAATTGATGTAGTGTTGGATTTAGTAAAAAGTTGTTCTGGCAAGTTTTTTGGTGGGTTTGCACTTGGACAAATTTCTTTGTTTATGTTAATTTTTATTGTGAATATTTCAGGTATGATTCCTAATGTATTTAGGCCAACTAGTCATTTATCATTAACTCTTGTGTTGGCGTTGATGGTTTGGTTTTGTTTGGTTTTTAGTGGTTGAGTTTATTCTTGGCAGGAGAGGGCTGGTCATTTGGTGCCAACTGGGAGGCCTATTGTTTTGATTCCATTGCTTGTGATTATTGAAAGAGTGAGGATTTTAATTCGTCCTATTACTTTGGGTGTTCGATTAGCTGCTAATATTACTATGGGTCATCTTATATTGCATGTTATTGGAGAATATGTTGTAGAGTTTTTTTATGAAGTTTCGTTTTTAGGAAGGTTATTGGGGAGTTTAGTGATATGGGGGTATGTCATTTTTGAGTTTGCTGTTAGGTTTTTACAGGCATATGTTTTTACATTGTTGGTTGGGTTATACTCTTCCGATCATCCTATAGGGCATTAGGACATTTGGTATTAGCATTAAGGATAAAGAATTAGTTAAAGATATAATTTGAGTTTGTCAAACTCAAGTTGCCTCTGTGGCATTCTTTTATGCCTCAATTGAGTCCTATATCTTGGATTTTAGTGATTGTAATTTTTCTAGTTTGTCTAATTTTTTTTGCGGTAATAATTTGGTGAGTAGTTGAGAGGAAGTATGTCGTTAAGTATATGGGAGATAGAAATAAGGTTGTTGGTCTTAAGAAAACTATAAAGTGGGGATTTGGAAGGGTTATATTAAAGTAACAGTGTGGTTTTTTCCTACTATGGGTGTGGGGGCAATTAGTGTTATAGTTGGAGGGGTGTGTTTGATATCTCAGCGGAAGAGGCTATTTGGGGCTTTGTTGAGGATGGAGATTTTTACATTGGGGGTTTATATTATGATTTTTGGGTTGTTTTGTGTCCAGGGTTGATTAAGGAGTGTGTGTTTAATTTTTTTAACTTTTGGGGTTTGTGAGGCTGCTCTTGGATTAAGTGTGTTGGTTTCGTTGGTTCGTAGTATTGGGAGTGATTACGTGGGTGGGTTGATTTTGGGTCATTTTTAGGTTAGGTATTGTTGGAATTTTATTGGTGGTAGTGAGTTGGTTAGGACAAAAGATTTTTTGGTGAAGGGTGTTGTGGGGTTGTGTTGTTATGTTTTTAATAAGTTTGAGATTGTGATTTAGTCCTTTAGGGTTAGCTGGTTGTTGGAGCGAGATATTGATTGTTGATAGTTTTTCTTTTAACCTTGTGTCGTTAACTTTATTGGTTTCTAGTCTTAGGATATTGGCTAGGGTTCGTGATGTAGAGAAGATGAATAATAAGTGTATTGAATTTGTCTTTGGGGTTTTAGTGCTAACTATGGTTCTTGTTTTTTGCTTCGGTGTTGGGTCTTTACTTAATTTTTATATTATGTTTGAGTTTAGGCTTATTCCTATTCTACTAATTATTCTTGGGTGAGGTTATCAGCCAGAGCGATTGCAAGCTGGAAAGTATATGTTATTGTATACGGTTAGTGCTTCTCTTCCTTTGTTGGTTTTAATTATTTTAATACTTACTAAAGGTGGATCTGTTTTTTGAGGGTGAAAGTTTTTAGAGTTTGAATGAAGGTGGTTAGTGACTTTTTGTGCTTCTTTGGCTTTTTTGGTGAAGTTGCCTATTTATGGGTTTCATTTGTGGTTGCCCAAGGCCCATGTAGAGGCGCCGGTAGCAGGATCTATAATTCTGGCTGGTGTTTTGCTTAAGCTTGGGGGCTATGGTTTGATTCGATTTTTTTATACTTTAGGGTTATTTAGTACTTTAACTATTTCGGTTGTTTTTTGTCTTGGATTGATGGGTGGAATTATTGCTAGGATAGTGTGTTTTGCACAGAATGATGTAAAGGCATTAGTGGCTTATTCTTCTGTTGGGCACATAAGGTTGGTTTTAGGCGGTATTTATTCTAACACAGATTGGGGGTGATTAGGTTGTTTGCTAATAATAGTGGCTCATGGATTATGCTCTTCTGGCATGTTTTTTTTAGCTAGTGAAACTTATAGATGTTATAGCACTCGAAGCTTATTTTTAGTTAAGGGCGGGTTGGTTTTAGTGCCAGGGGTTGCTTTGTGTTGGTTTTTGATGTGTGCTATCAATATAGCTGCTCCACCTTTTTTAAATTTGTGAAGTGAGTTGATGCTTGGAATTTCTATTTTGAGGTATTCTACGATGTTTGCCTTGCTTACTGGGGTTATGACTTTTTTAAGAGGGCTTTATTCATGATATTTGTACTCGATTACTCAGCATGGGCAATACCCGTATTGGGTGCGTGGAATGGTGGTGGTTGAGGAGTATATTAGTTATGTTATTAGGTTTATTTTAGTATTTTTGTTAGGAGCAACTGGTGCAATGTTAATGCTTTTTTTATAAAACATTTAATATTGGCTTTTATTGTTGAGTAATAAGTGTTTATATAAAAGGTCGGAGTGCTCCTATCTTTGGTTTACAAATTTTCACTCTTGCTACTATAGCGAAAAGTAGTATAGAGGCTAACAAAATAATACAAACAATTCCGTTTTCTATGTAAAGAAAACTAAAGCCTGAGCAGTCGTTGATTCTTATATTGAGTTCTGTGCTGGTTTGGTGGTTTGAAGTGAGTCTTAGGTTATTAAAGCTAAAAATAGAGACGATAGTTAGAGTGATTGGCATCAATGGATTATTAATAGAAAAGGTCATATTAGGTGAAAGTGATGCAATATATGCAAATATTACTAATATTCCGCCAATAAAAATGAAGAAGAGTATATAAGAGTATCATGGGCTAATTGTGGCAATTAGGGTGCAGTTAATGAATGCCAGTAATAGTACTATGATACCTAAAGATAGTGGGTGCATAGGTAACGTTATTGAGAGCATCGTGTATGCTCATAGTAGTGAGATAGTTATTAATGTGATTACATATAATCAGTTATGGTTATAGTTATGTTGGCCATTTTTGGTCTATCTGCTTGGAAGGCAATTGTACAATATTATACTACCAGCATGCTATATAAATAGGAGAAGTGGTCTCAAAGCTATTAAGACGGTTAATCTTAGTGGTAAAAAAGATTTCCAGGCCATAGCTATTAAAAGATCGTAACGATAGCGAGGTAGGGTGGCTCGAGCCCATAGGAAGATAATGGCTACTGGGATGGCTATAATTAATGTGCCTGTTAGTAAACAAGAGGTAATAAGGCTTATTATTAAAATATTTCTATATTCAGCCATAAACAAGAAAGCAAATCCGGCTCCACCGTATTCAATATTAAATCCGGAGACTAATTCTGATTCCCCTTCTGCAAAGTCAAAGGGAGATCGATTTGTTTCCGCAAGAATTACTACTAATCATATAGTCCCTAAAGGTAAGAATAATATTAAAGTAAACATAGAAGAATTTGTTAAACGAATTCTTACTATGTCTATTTCTATACTTAGAAACAAGTAGAAAATAATAATTAAGGTTATAGTAACCTCATAAGAGATGGTTTGAGCTATGGCTCGAATAGCCCCTAATAAGGCGTATTTAGAGTTGGATGACCAGCCTGCTATAAGTGTTGTATATACAGTTAATGAGGAAATGCATAGGAATAGTAATATACCTAGTGTAAATTGGTGTGAGGTTATAAAAGAAGGGAACAATTGTCATAGTCTTAGGGCTAGGATAAGTATTGTTGTAGGGGTTAGGATAAAGGGCAGATAATTTGAAGAATTTGGGGTGATTCATTCTTTGACAAAAAGTTTTAGAGCGTCTGCTAGTGGCTGTGGAATTCCAATCACTCCTAATTTATTAGGACCTTTGCGAATTTGAAAATACCCAAGAGCTTTCCGTTCTAAGAGAGTAAAAAATGCTACACCTAATAAGATTAGTAGGTATGTAATCAGGGTGGAGATTAAGTGTTGAGTTATTAGAAAGGGAAGTAATTCTTCATAGTCAGAGCTTAAATCTGAAGCACTTTTCTGCCACCTTGCTTCAAAAAGGGCGTGTAACCTTTGACTCGGTGTAAACGAATTGTAATAAATATACTACTTTTTGGTAAAAGTATCAGGGTGTTTAGCCCGTGATTTACCTCATCAGAGTAATCCGTTCATCCGGCGTGATACTTGTCTAAAAATGTCTTGACCGTTGTTTTGGTAAAGTTGCAGTTTACAGTAATAAATATATACTACAAGACAGTGTGAATTATTGAGTTGGAGGCGGAATTTTTAATTCCTTCTAATGATTCAAATTCATTTGTGTTCTTATGTCCACTAGCTTCCATTGTGATAGAAACTTTTTGTTTAGTAAACAACTTTTTTGAAATAAGTAACTTACTTTTAAATAGTGGGGGGAAAGTTGTGGAGATTAGTTTAATTTGGTTATAAGGTTAGTAGTTATATAATTAGTAATGGGTTGTAGGTAGTAGGGTTTATTAGATTTAAGTGGTTCATAGGCGCAGGCCTAATTGATAGGTTTACATGATAAGTATAAGGACATAAGAGGACATAAGGTTGGTAGTAGTTAATACATGATTGTGATATAAAGACATGGGGTAGCCATGGAAGTAGCTTGTTGATGGCTAATATACAAAAAAGTGATTATTGTTATATCAGTGAAAAATAAAAAAAATATAAGAGTCCCCTTACTATGTTCTGTATTTCTTTTTATTGTTGCAGTATTTTTATGGGTATTTGGTGTTTGTGTAATTGGTTCTATGGGGCGTAGTTATATAGTAGAGTGGCAGTTTTTAGGGATGTGTAGTACAGACTGAAGTTTACCTGTTATTGTTGATTATGTTAGTGTTGTTTTTTCTTGTTTTGTTTGTTTAATTTCTGGTTCTGTATCTTTGTTTAGGGTGTCTTACATAGAAAGAGAGGTATTCATACGGCGATTTATATTACTTATTATGGCTTTTGTTAGATCAATGAATTTGCTTATTTTTATTCCAAGATTAATTACTATTCTATTAGGGTGAGATGGTTTAGGAATTGTGTCTTTTGCTTTAGTTATTTATTATCAAAATAAGAAATCCTTAGCTGCTGGAATATTAACAGTGTTAGCTAATCGTATTGGGGATGCTTTGTTAATCTTAAGTATCTGTTTTTTAATTAATTGGGGAGAGTGGGGAATTGGTTATGGAATAACTGGGAGTTTTAGGTCGTTAATCTGTTTTTTAGTGGTTGTTGGGGCAATAACAAAAAGAGCTCAAATTCCGTTTTCTGCTTGGTTGCCAGCAGCAATGGCTGCTCCTACACCTGTTTCTGCTTTGGTGCATTCGTCAACTTTAGTAACGGCTGGTGTTTATTTGGTTATTCGTTTTTATAGAACTTTGGTTGAGGCACAAGAAGTTTTATGATTTTTAAGAAAAGTGGGGGCGTTAACTTTGTTGATGGCTGGGTTAAGGGCTTGTTTTGAGGTTGACTTAAAAAAAATTATTGCTTTGTCAACTTTGAGTCAGTTAGGTTTAATAATGTTCACTGTTGGTATTGGTTTTCCTGTTATTGCTGTTTTTCATCTTTTTACTCATGCACTTTTTAAAGCTTTATTATTTTTGTGTGCTGGTTCTATTATTCATTCTAATATAGATACTCAGGATGGGCGTATTTTGGGAAATTTGGGTCGTTTGTTACCATTTAGCAGTAGATGTTTGGTACTTAGAAGTGTTGCTTTATGTGGAATGCCTTTTTTAAGGGGGTTTTACTCAAAGGATCTTATTTTAGAGAGAGTTTTTAGTAGGTTTAATGGGAGGTTGGAGGTATTTGTAATACTAGTAGGGGCTGGATTAAGTTTGGTTTATAGATTACGAATTTTGTTGGTGGGAGTGTTTGGGCAATATTTTGGTAGTAGTTTGTTTACTTATGAGGTTGAGAGGAATTACGTGGTATTTTCAATTGTCGCTTTGTCTGTTGGTGCAGTCTTTGGTGGGTGGTTATTACAAAGGGTTTGAGTAAGTGTGAATGGGTTTAGGTTGGTAGGTGTTTTTGGAAAGGCGGTCATTAGTGTTGTTACCTTTTTGGGTTTATTTTATAGCTTTGTTAGTTTTTTTTTGAAAGAGGTTTTTAGAAAGAGAGTTTTTAAGAGTTTAAAACGATTTTTGGCTAGGATATGGTTCATAAATACGATTTCTGGAAGATTTTTAGCAGGTATTGGTCTAAAGTGTGGTGGGTTAATACATTTACACTTGGACTCAGGTTGAATGGAGCTACTAGGGGGACAAGGTGTATTTAGGGCATTAAGAAATGGTATTAGTTTGTCGTATTTTTTTCAAGGAGGAGGGCTTTTGGTTTACACTCGAATTTTCTTGATTTTTTTGATTTTGTTTTTAATTGGTATTAATTGGTAATACCTTAACAAGTTAATAACTTAATAATATTTTATACTAGTGATGATAATAAGTGGAAAAAGACTAGGTCATTTTAACATTTTCAGTGTTATGTTTTTAAAGTTTAAACTATTTGTCCTTCAAAAATGCTTATTTTGAAGCGAATAAAAGAAAGTCTCATAGTTTGGAAAGCATTGGGGAGATTATGAAAAATCTAAAATATAAAGCAGAAAAAGTTTGACCAATCCAAATAAATGGGTCTTCTACTGGCTGTTTACCAATCCAAGTAAGTACAAGGAATACACCAAGAAACATTCAAAAGAGGGTCTGGTTTATTGGGTAAAAGGAGTTGGATCGTATAATATTATAGTGTAATATAGGTATTAAGATTAAGATCAGGATTGATATTAATAGTGCTATTACTCCACCTAGTTTGTTAGGGATAGATCGCAGGATCGCATAGGCAAATAAAAAATACCATTCTGGTTGAATGTGCACAGGTGTTCTAAGTGGATTGGCTGGAATATAATTTTCTGGGTCTGTTAAAAGATTAGGAGAGAATAAGCAAACAATGGCTAATAGGGTCATTAGTACAATAAACCCTACAACGTCTTTTGAGGTGTAGTAAATATGGAACGGAATTAAATTGACATTTGATGAAATACCAAGGGGATTGTTAGATCCGGTTTCATGTAAAAATAATAGATGAATTACAGCAAAAGCTGCGATAGCGAATGGAAGAACAAAATGCAAAACAAAAAATCGTCTTAGGGTTGCGTTTCTAACTGAGAATCCGCCCCATAGTCAGTATACTAAGGTTTTCCCGATGTATGGGACTGCTGAGAGTAAATTAGTAATTACAGTGGCTCCTCAAAAGGATATCTGTCCCCATGGAAGCACGTAGCCTAAAAAAGCTGTTGCCATAGTAAGAAAGAGTAAAATAACACCAATATTTCAAGTTTCTATGGCTAAGTGAGATCCATAGTATATACCGCGACCTGTGTGAAGATAGATGCAAACGAAGAAAAACGAGGCGCCATTTGCATGGATAATTCGTATTAATCAGCCATAATTAACGTCTCGTGAAATATGTGAGACAGAGTAAAAGGCAAGATCAACGTTTGAGGTATAATGCATAGCAAGGAAAAGTCCTGTGACGATTTGTATTGCCAAGCATAGGCCTAGTAATGAACCGAAATTTCACCATGCTGATAAATTAACGGGAGCTGGTAAATCATACAAAGAATTGTTAAGAATTTTGATAAGAGGGTGGCTTTTTCGTATAGGTGATTTAATTCAGAAAATTAGTGTGACTAAATCTAAAACTCCCAAAGTTTTTATTTTTATTAAAACTATTTTCTGTTGAATAGGGTAGGTGAAAAATCACTTTCTATTAGGTAACAGCTAATTGCTATAATTGTAGCTTCTTCCCTTCTTATGTTTTTTAGTAATTAATAGAGGGTAAGTGGTTACTTATTTGTTGATTCTAAGTCAATGGTATTTTTTATACTAACCCGCTGTGTATTACTTAAAATCAAGTAGATGTATGTTTTATACAATGCTTTTGTTAACTGCATTTCTTGAGGTCCTTTCGTACAATCAAGAGAGGGTTTTCTAAAGGAGATAGAAACCAACCTAGCTTGCGCCGGTCTTAACTCAGCTCGTGTAAGGGTATAATAGTCGAACAGACTATCCTGACATAGCGGTTGCACTTATGTGGATATCCTTAAGCCAACATCGAGGTCGCAAACCCAACTTTCGATGTGTACTCTTAAGTTGGATTACGCTGTTATCCCCGGGGTAACTACTTTTTAGTCCTTAATAAATTTTTAATATGGCTTAAAATAAATTGGAAGCTTTGTTGATTCCAAGATTGCCCCAATCAAACCTCATGTACTTTTAAAGTTTGTAGACGGAAGTACAGGAAAAGGTAAAGTTCCGCGGGGTCTTTTCGTCTTCCTTTATTATCTAAGTCTTTTCACTTAGATGAAAAATTCTTTTTATATACAAAGTACAGTTATTCCTAGTCTTGCCATTCACTGGCCTCCAATTAAAAGGCTAATTATTACGCTACCTTAGCACGCTCACGCTAACGCGGCCGTTTAAAGATTTTCACTGGGCAGGCATTATCTTTTATTTGAGGAAATCAAAAGACGATGTTTTTGGTAAACAGGCAGGGAATTTATTTGCCGAGTTCGCTTTGTATAGGTTTGTGGAGTAAAAGGTGTTATGATTCAGATTTATTTAGGGTTATGAATATAGATTACGTTAATACTAATAGAATGCCTGTTTATTAATATGAGGAGTTTTATATTAAATTTCTTTAAGCGTTAAAATTAGTGTATGGATATTGCTCGATTAAGCGTTAGTAACTGGAACGTTATATGATGGCTGCTTTTAAGCCTACTTTTAATGTTATGAAGTAAAATATTTTTGTGTTATTATTGAGCTTATCCTCAATAAACTAAACTTTATAGTCTTAGTAACATGGTACTGTTTTATACTATAAGGCAGCACTTTGATGCTTTTAAAGAAAAACCAGCTATACGACTATATGAAAGGCTTGTTACTTCTACTAAGGGTTATTTTATCAATTATGAAACATTGATTTTTAAGAGTTAGTAGCTCATAGTCATTCGGGAGGTTAGTTTGCTATGGTTTTGTTGCTTCTCCATGATGCAAAAGGGACATGGTGTTACCATTTCTTGAAAAGGCTAAAAAATTGGCCCTTGCGGTTTTTGAGTGGATAGGAAGATTTTTTATGAAATACTGTGCGCTGTGAGAATTTTCTTTAGTTTGTATAGGTTTAAGGTTTGTTTTTGCTTACAAAGGGGGTAGCCCGTAAAAAGAGCTACAATCTTTTGCCTAGTTCTCGGCCACTTTGCTGATCATTTAGCTCTGGAGAGGATTATTCTTATCTTTGATTTACAAGACCAATGCTTATTAGCTTCTCAGAGCTGTCCTGAAGTTAAATAATAACTGTGGTCGAGTTAAAAGCTCGATGCCTGATATCTCGGCCATCGTGGACTGTGATAGGGGCAATTTCCATTACCCCTACTATGTTACGACTTATCCTACTTTATTGTCGGAGTGACGGGCGATTTGTGCGCGCTTTAGTTCTTGTTCAGATTTATTTTATGTAAGCTAAAAACCTTACTTTCAAGTCCTCCTTTGTTAGGGTTTTGAAACCCTAAGTTCGCTAGTGTGTTTATTTGTATCCCATAGATCTGCTTTTCATTGGCTGTATGTCACCTGAATTTTTGAGCTAAAGGCTCTATTGCTTCCTTTTTTTTCTTTTTTGAGCAAGCATAAACGGCCATACACAAGCTGAAGTACAAGAAATAAGCTAAGATTTTCGTGGATTATCGAATTAAGCCACAGGATCCCCTGATAAGGAGTAAAGCACCGCCACATTGTTTGAGGTTTAAGCTTTCGCTCGTAGTATTCTTTTTTATGTTGAGCCACACAGTAGTCGGGTATCTAATCCGAGTTCTGAGCTTGTGGTTTGTTGGGGCAATTAGATAATGACCGGATTGGGTTTATTTATAATTTACTTTTTACATTAAAAGTTAATTTTGTGATCTTTTAGGTTGATAATTGCTCCGATTTGTTTAAATTAGCTTGGGATAGTGGTATAACCGCGACTGCTGGCACCACTTTTGCCACCCCTTTTACTTATTTTCTAAGGCCTAGTTTCCTAGCTAGTATAAAATAGTACATTGGTGTTGTGAATTTGGTTAAACAATTGGTATGTTTATTGGACCAATCTTGGATAGATAAGCTTTTTAAAAGTTTATTAAGGTTGGTTCATTATACACAATGCGTGTGAGCTACCATATGTAGTTTAATTGGTATAGCTAATTTTGTACATCAATGAAATATTTTAAAGCAAGGGTGACTGATGGTTCACCTGGTTATGGGCCGAAACCATAATACTGTTAGTTTCTTGCTTAGTGTTGGTAGGGATTGATTGTTTGATCATTTACAGCTTTGAAGGCTATTAGTTTAATTAACTTAAATCTCTGTGAGTAGTAGGAAGAGGTTTCTATTTTTGGGTTATGAGCCCAACAGCTTGGTTATTAGCTTATCCTACTTAAAAAAAGAAGAGGATTATGGTTAGAGGAAGAATTTGGGATAGTAAAAATGAAATTGTTTGTTTTGAAACTATTTGTGTTTTAGTTAAGTATATTTTGTTAAATCTCAGTAGTGTTGAGAAGGTTAGAGATAGGTAATAGTATAGGCTTACTAGTGCTCCGACGATTAGACCAAAAATGATGATTATTTTTGCTCTTGTGAATATGATGACTAGTAACTTTATAATGAAGCCTGTAAGTGGAGGCAATCCACCTAGTGAGAGAATTGTGATGGCTAGAACAAAAAATTTTCTAGGCTCCTTGGAGGAAAAGAGTTGTTTATGGGATTTGGTATGTTCTTTAGTTAGAAAGTTAAAAATAGATCTGTTAATCAAAATGTAGGTAGTTAAATAGGCTATGAAGATAATATTGTTTCTGCTAAGACTAGCTAGTATTCATCCTGTATGTCTGATTGAAGAGTATGTTAGTAAAGATCGAATATCTGTTTGATTTAGGCCTCCAATGCCTCCTCATAGTGCTCTAATTATTGCGATAATTGTAGTGGATTTTGTTAACAATGGACTAAAGGAGCTAATTGCCAAAAGAGGAGCAATTTTTTGCCAGGTTAATAGGATAAAAGCCGGTATTAGCTGAAGCCTTGCTATGACTGGGGGAAATCATAGGTGAAGTGGTGCTGCGCCTAATTTTAAGCATATTGCAATTACTATTAAAGTTTGTAGATTGTTAAAATGTGCTGAAGCGATTGCTGAAGCAATGAAGATTGTTGACCCAAGGGATTGGGGGACTAGGTATTTTACTGCTGCTTCTGATTCTCTTCTGTCTTCTTTTGTGAATATGAGTGGAATATAGCCAAGTATATTAATTTCTAAGCCTATTCAGGTTATTAGTCAGTTGGTTGAAGATGCTACTATACAGGTGCTTCTAATTATAAGAAATATGAATAGGAGTTTGTTGGGTGATTTCATTTAAATTGTTTTGTTAAGATGTCTTGATAAGGTATAGATACTTATGGTTTGATTTGAGGTTTGGTTAAATCTGTGTTGGCAGGTCTGGCGATAACAGGATGATCGTCGTCTTTAGGTTGTGGAATTTGGTCGTTTAGGCCTATTGAGTATAGTGCTTGGTTAGTAAGTCTTGGTTCGTCTGAGAGAAAAATTAAAGGAATAGTAGGAATTAAGCAGAGGATAATAAATGAGATGAATAAACTGAGTGATAGTCATTTTGGTAATTTTAGTTTTGTGATTACTCAGTTTTCACTAAAAAGCTGAGTAACTAAATGCACTTGGTGCTCTTTTGACGTGAAAAGTCAATGTGCGATTAATTTAAACACTTAGTTAGTTTGGGTAGAAAGATGGAAGGAGTTAAACCTCTCTTTATGCGGTTAGAAGCCACATATTAGCTCGGCTATCTTTCTAGCAAAAGGATAAGTGAGTCGAACACTTTCTTTTTGATTTCAAGGCAAATCTTCTCCGAGGTCCTTTGGTGTAGTTCTAGAATGAGGTTTCAATGGTTGAATGCAAATCAAATCTTTTTTTTAAAGTATAGAACTATTAATCCGTAAATATTTCATTTATACTTTTTTATAGAAATAGGAATAAATGAAATGTTTATAGTGGGGAGAAAGAGGGGAGAAATGGGTAAAGTGAGTAGTTTAAAGTGTAAAAACGATAGGTTGTGGTTCTATAGATAGAATTATTGACTCTCATTTAGATGTGTGTTAGTGTTGTAATATTATAAGCGTATTAAAAGTTACCTTGGTATTGACAAAAATAGGTAAATATGGAAAAAGTGATATTAAGTGCTTTGTTAGCAGTTTTGCTTGGGCTTATCTTGTTGTTTGTTGGGTTGTTTCTTGGGGTGTCATTTTATACAGGCCGAGAAAAGGTAAGTCCTTTTGAGTGTGGGTTCGATCCTATTGGGTCTTCTCGAGTGCCTTTTTCTTTACGGTTTTTTTTGTTAGCTGTGATCTTTGTAGTTTTTGACGTAGAAATTATTTTGCTTTTTCCTGTTGTAATGATGGTGGGTAGCTCTTATATATTAGTTGGTAGTTACTTAGCGTTGCTGATTTTTTTAATCCTGTTGTTTGGTGGGGTTATTCATGAGTGGCGCGAGGGTTCTTTGGAGTGGGAAATATAGAATATTAATGAGCTTTTGAGGTCAATTGGGGTTTCAAGATAGTTATAGTGGTTTGAGTTCTGAACTCACTTTTTTTCATGATCATGCTATGTTTGTTCTTGTGTTAGTTTCATCTTTTGTGGGGTATATAATAGTGTGTTTGTTGAAGAGGAGATTATCTTCTCGGTTTATTATAGAGGCTCAAGCGCTTGAGGCTGCTTGGACTGTAGTTCCAGGGTTGTTGTTGTTGATTTTAGCTATTCCATCAGTTCGGTTGTTGTATTTATTAGATGAAGTTGGTGGACCTGTAGTCAGGATAAAAGCTATTGGGCATCAATGGTATTGGGAGTATGAGTATGGAGATGGTGATGGTGCTGTTAGTTTTGACTCTTATATGGTAAGAGGTGTAGAGGTTAGTGATGGTGGTTATCGTTTGTTAGAGGTTGATAATCGATGTGTGTTGCCTTATGGGGTTGATAGTCGTGTTTTGGTTAGATCTGCTGATGTGATTCATGCTTGAGCTATTCCTTCTCTTGGTGTTAAAGTAGATGCTATTCCTGGTCGAATTAATCAATTGGGAGTTCATTTAATAAGGTCCGGTGTGATGTTTGGTCAGTGTAGAGAGATTTGTGGGGTAAATCATTCTTTTATGCCTATTAGGGTAGAAAGGGTTTCTCCTGAGGTTTTTTATCATTGATTAGTTGGTTAGCT